TAACTAACCCCAACATCGAAGTACTGAAAAAACTCATATAAGCAAAAAATCGCAAGTATCCTTGATCGTGAGCCATATAATTATCACTATAAATAAGAACCATAATTCCAACAGTAGTGATTAACATTAACATAATAGAAGTAAGTGGATCGATCAAGTAGCCGAATTCTAAGGAAAAATCATTATCGAGGGTCCAAGACCATACATATTGATAGATAAAACTGCTATTTATTTGCTGAATAGACAGATTAGTTGAAAAAATCATGACTATACTTAACAATAAAATACTCGGAAAAGCCCACATACGACGAAGATTTTTTGTTGCTGTCGGAAAAAGAAGAAGTCCCACTCCTATTAACATAGGAACTGGAAGTGGAAGGAAAGGTATGATCCACGCATATTGATATGTCTGTTCCATAAAAAAAGTTTTTTAATTCTTAATTAATATTAATTGGTTCCGATTCACCGGATCTTACCTCTTTTGAAAGGAGTCAATAAAAAAATGAAGATATGCACTAACTTAAACCAACTTAAATAGAATTTTTGAATTTTTATTTCTTTTTACTTATTCTTTCTGAGTTTCTGCTAAATACTTCAAATATTCAAATCAAGAAGTTACAATTGGTCAAATCATAGAGATTAATTACGAGTCTCCTTCTAACTTTCAAATTCAAGTGAAATTGGGCATATTTTTCCCGAGTTTGAAAAGTTACTAAAAAAAAAGAATATTCTTCTTTTTACTATTTTTAGTAATAGTTTATGTCATTTTCCCATATCTTTCACCCATCTTATCTATTCTTTTTTATTTTTAGAATAAAAAATATTATCTAGAAAAGAAATACATAATAAATTAGAAAGCGCAAATTTCTTTTGAACAATAGATGTCTTTCACATCCAGCTATACCAATGAGTAATCTCTTAATTTTTATTTAAATGGCAGTTCCAAAAAAACGTACTTCTGCATCAAAAAAGCGTATTCGTAAAAATTTTTGGAAAAGGAAGGGGTATTGGGCAGCGTTAAAAGCGTTTTCCTTAGGGAAATCTCTTTCTACTGGGAATTCTAAAAGTTTTTTTGTGCAACAAACAAATAAAATAAGTAATAAAACATAACACGTTGGAATAATCTGAATCGGCCTGACTCAAAAACCGAGTCATTTCATTTCGAAAATCAAATTCCCGATTTCCATTCCCTGTTGAGTTAATCAATAGGAATGGAAATCGTTCCGCTCTTAGAATATGTAAAATAAGAATTTTTCTGTTTACCGTACCGAATTCGAAAAAAAAAAAGAATACTTTTTTTCTTGACAAAAAACACAAGATACTCCATTTTCTTTTTAGTATATCTTCTCATTTCCAAGGCAGGGAGTATTATTTTCCCCATCGACCTATTTGTTACAAGAATATAAGGTTTTCTTTTTTCTATAGATCCCCTTTTTCTCTATAATCTATAAAAGGGCGGACAGGAAATCTTTCGTTACTAAAATCATTGAAACTAATTGATTAAAATTCTAAACTCCTTTGTGGAACTTTCTTCCTTTTGGATTTTCTCTGAATTCCTATATAGGACCCCATATATCTCTCGCCATCAATCCACTCAAAAACACTTAGCGAGGCTATTTTGGATAAATATGTGTCAATTTTGAATGATCCAAAACAGGTTCTTTTTTTTTTTGTTCATTGATGAAATGGATTTTTTGGTTTTGATTTTTGAAATCAAATAAATCAAAAACAATTCATTAAAATAAACATTTTTTGTGGGGGGTTCTATCTCTTAATTCATAGTAGTACTATATAGTTTTAGAATAGTTTTAGAAGAGTTCAAGTCGAGGAGAGTATAAAATACACAATAAAACTAAGATCCTAACCTAAAATAATGAACCTTCAAATACCTATTTGAACCAATTTTTATTTCTGAATTTGAATCTTTCCTGCAAAATATTGCACCCAATTGAATTCTAAAATCTAGACGATTGCTTATTCATAGGCTATTATAAGTTCAAGACAAGCCGCTATGGTGAAATTGGTAGACACGCTGCTCTTAGGAAGCAGTGCTAGAGCATCTCGGTTCGAGTCCGAGTGGCGGCATGTCATCTCCTAAAAAAAGTAAATAGATCCTATAATGAATTCAATTCCCGATTTCCCTTTGTATAATTAAGGGACTCCTCTTTTAAAAAATTTTTATGATATTTTCAACCTTAGAGCATATATTAACTCATATTTCTTTTTCGATCGTTTCAATTGTAATTACAATTCATTTTATAACCTTTTTAGTCGATAAAATCGTAAACCTATATGATTCATCCGAAAAGGGCATGATAATTACTTTTTTCTGTATAACAGGATTATTAGTTACTCGTTGGGTTTATTCGGGACATTTTCCACTAAGTGATTTATATGAATCGTTAATCTTCCTTTCATGGAGTCTTTCCCTTATTCATATAGTTCCGTATTTCAAAAAAAATCAAAATCTTCTAAGCACAATAATTGGCCCAAGTGCTAT